AACTGAATTATTTCTGGTTAAAGAATCTCTTTCTAGTTGCTCTGGAACAATTAGGAGATTCTCTAGAAGAAATACGGCGTTTTGCTTTTGGTGGCAACATGCTATGGGGTGGTGGTCCCACTTATGGGGTCAAATCAATACGTTCTAAGAAGAAATATTTGAATCTCATCGATCTCATAAGTATCATACCAAATCCCATCAATCGAATCGCTTTTTCGAGAAATACGAGACATGTAAGTCATACAAGTAAAGCAATCTATTCCTTTATAAGAAAAATAAAAAATGTGAATGGTGATTGGATTGATGATAAAATAGAATCCTGGGTCTCGAACAGCGATTCGATTGATGATAAAGAAAGAGAATTCTTGGTTCAGTTTTCTACCTTAATGACAGAAAAAAGGATTGATCAAATTCTATTGAGTCTGACTCATAGTGATTATTTATCAAAGAATAACTCTGGTTATCAAATGATTGAACAACCAGGAGTAATTTACTTACGATACTTAGTTGACATTCATAAAAAGTATCTAATGATTTATGAGTTCAATACATCCTGTTTAGCAGAAAGACAGATATTCCTTGCTAATTATCAGACAATTACTTATTCACAAACCCTTTGGGGGGCTAATCGTTTTCATTTCCCATCTCATGGAAAACCCTTTTCGCTCCGCTTAGCCCTACCCCCCCCTAGGGGTATTTTAGTGATAGGTTCTATAGGAACTGGACGATCCTATTTGGTCAAATACCTAGCGACAAACTCCTATGTTCCTTTCATTACAGTATTTCTGAACAAGTTCCTGGATAACAAGCCTAAGGGTTTTCTTATTGATGATAGTGACGATAGTGACGATATTGATGATAGTGACGATAGTGACCGTGACCTTGATATGGAGCTGGAGCTTCTAACTATGATGAATACGCTAACTATGGATATGATGCCGGAAATAGACCGATTTTATATCACCTTTCAATTCGAATTAGCAAAAGCAATGTCTCCTTGCATAATATGGATTCCAAACATTCATGATCTGGATGTGAATGAGTCGAATTACTTGTCCCTCGGTCTTTTAGTGAACTATCTCTCCAGGGATTATGAAAGATGTTCCACTAGAAATCTTCTTGTTATTGCTTCGAGTCATATTCCCCAAAAAGTAGATCCATCTCTAATGGCTCCGAATAAATTAAATACATGCATTAAGATACGAAGACTTCTTATTCCACAACAACGAAAACACTTTTTCACTCTTTCATATACTAGGGGATTTCACTTGGAAAAGAAAATGTTTCATACTAATGGATTCGGGTCCACAACGATGGGTTCCAATGTACGAGATCTTGTAGCACTTACCAATGAAGCCCTATCGATTAGTATTATACAAAAAAAATCCATTATAGACACTAATATAATTAGATCTGTTCTTCATAGACAAATTTGGGATTTGCGATCTCAGGTAAGATCGGTTCAGGATCATGGGATCCTTTTCTACCAGATAGGAAGGGCTGTTTCACAAAACGTACTTCTAAGTAATTGCCCCATAGATCCTATATCTATCTATATGAAGAAGAAATCATGTAACGGAGGGGATTCTTATTTGTACAAATGGTACTTCGAACTTGGAACGAGTATGAAGAAATTAACGATACTTCTTTATCTTTTGAGTTGTTCTGCCGGATTGATCGCTCAAGACCTTTGGTCTCTACCCGTACCTGATGAAAAAAATGGGATCACTTCTTATGGACTCGTTGAGAATAATTCTGATCTAGTTCATGGCCTATTAGAAGTAGAAGGCGCTCTGGTGGGATCCTCGCGGACAGAAAAAGATTGTGGTCAGTTTGATAATGATCGAGTGACATTGCTTCTTCGGTCCGAACCAAGGAATCCCTTCAATATGATTCAAAATGGATCTTATTCTATCGTTGATCAGAGATTTCTCTATGAAAAATATGAATCGGAGTTTGAAGAAGGGGGGGGAGTCCTTGACCCGCAACAGATAGAGGAGGATTTTTTCAATCACATAGTTTGGGCTCCTAGAATATGGCGCTCTTGGGGCTTTCTATTTGATTGTATTGAAAGGCCCAATGAATTGGGATTTCCCTATTGGGCCAGGTCATTTTGGGACAAGCGGATCATTTATGATGAAGAGGATGGGCTTCAAGAGAATGATTCAGAGTTCTTGCAGGGTGGAACCATGCAGTACCAGACACGAGATAGATCTTCCAAAGAACAAGGTTTTTTTCGAATAAGCCAATTCATTTGGGACCCTGCGGATCCACTCTTTTTCCTATTCAAAGATCAGCCTTTTGTCTCTGTGTTTTCACATCAACAATTCTTTGCAGATGAAGAGATGTTAAGGGGACTTCTTACTTCCCAAACAGATCTTCCTACATCTATATATAAACACTGGTTTATCAAGAATACGCAAGAAAAGCATTTTGAATTGTTGATTCATTGCCAGAGATGGCTTAGAACCAATAGTTCATTATCTAATGGATTTTTCCG